GCTTTTAAAGGAAAAGAGCCCTCCACTGGTCTTAGGCGCCAGCATTTCTTGGTGCAAGTCCAAGTAAAAGCTATGCCTCGATAGCTTAAACCAAAGCACCGGTCTTGTAAGCCGGAGACTGCAGATTAATCCCTGCTCAAGGCTTCAGGACAAAAGGACTTTAACCTTCACCACCGACCCCCAAAGCCGGTATTCTACCTAAACTATATCCTGTACTCTTATAGCTTAATATAAAAGTATAGCGCTGAAAACGCTAAGATGAACCCTAAAAAGTTCTGAGGGTATAAAGGTTTGGTCCTGGCCTTATTATCAGTTATTTCTCGACTTACACATGCAAGTCTCAGCACACCAGTGAGAACGCCCTTTTAACCTACACCAGGTAAAGGAGCTGGTATCAGGCACAAATTCTACCGCCCACAACACCTAGTCTCACCACACCCCCAAGGGTAGTCAGCAGTGATTAATTTTGTGTATAAGCGTAAGCTTGACTCAGTAAGAGAAAAGAGGGCCGGCTAACCCGGTGCCAGCCGCCGCGGCTACACCGTGGGGCTCAAGTTGATAGTCGTCGGCGTTAAGCGTGATTAAAGTTAATACAAATTAGGGTTAAATTAATACTTAGTAGTTTTATGCTTGCTATTAAGAAACCCATAAACGAAAGTTACCCTAATAAATACTTGAATACACGACAGCTAGGAAAACAAACTGGGATTAGATACCCCACTATGCCTAGCCGTAAACAATTAATTTACACCCATCAGCGCCAGGGAATTACGAGCAATGCTTAAAACCCAAAGGATTTGACGGTGTCCCACCCCACTAGAGGAGCCTGTTCTATAATCGATGATCCCCGCTTCACCCGACCACTCCTTGCTACCAGTCTGTATACCTCCGTCGAAAGCTTACCATGTGAACGCTCAAAGTAGGCTTAATGACCTTACCGTCAACACGTCAGGTCAAGGTGCAGCTTAAGGAGTGGGAAGTAATGGGCTACAATTTCTAATCTAGAATAAACGAAAGACTATGTGAAATACTAGTCATGAAGGTGGATTTAGTAGTAAAAAGAAAGTAGAGTGTTCTTTTTAACTCGGCTCTGGGACGCGTACACACCGCCCGTCACCCTCTTCGATAGTTACTTATCCCGTTTCTAACCCACTACTACGTTTTAGAAGAGGCAAGTCGTAACATGGTAAGTGTACTGGAAAGTGCACTTGGAATACACAAAATGTAGCTTAACAAAAGCCCCTCGCTTACACCGAAGAGATGCCCGTTTAATTCGAGTCATTTTGAGCTTCAAATCTAGCCGCATACACTCGCATGCCCCCTCTCCCATCAGCTCCTAAACAAAACATTTTTATATTTTAGTACAGGCGATCGAAAAATTCTAAGCGCTTCAGACAAAGTACCGCAAGGGAAAGATGAAATAGAAATGAAATAACCTTAAAGCCTTAAATAGCAGAGATATTGCCTCGTACCTTTTGCATCATGGTCTAGCTAGTCTACCCAAGCAAAACGAAACTTTTAGTTTGACATCCCGAAACTAAGTGAGCTACTTCAAAACAGCCCTAGGGGCCAACCCGTCTCTGTTGCAAAAGAGTGGGAAGATTTTTAAGTAGAGGTGATAAGCCTACCGAACTTAGAGATAGCTGGTTGTTCAGGAAAAGAGTTTTAGCTCTACCTTAAGCTTCCCCATTTTACCAAAAATGCCTCAAAGCTTAAGAGCTATTCAAATAAGGCACAGCTTATTTGAAATAGGGTACAACCTCCAACATCGGGTAAATTATAGTAATTAAAATGAAGCGGGCCTAAAAGCAGCCATCTTTAAAAAAGCGTTAAAGCTTAATTATTATTACTAAAAAATTTCTTAAATTCTAATTAACCCCTCATTTATACTGAACTGCTTTATATTTTATAAAAGTAATAATGCTAGAACTAGTAACAAGAAATCGCTTTTCTCCTAAATGTAAGCATAAACCAAAATGGACCACCTATTGGTAATTAACGTAAATGCAAAAACTATAATAACATAACTAGAAAACCCTATTATTATTAACGTTAACCTTACACTAGAACATTATAGGAAAGATTAAAAGAGAAAGAAGGAACTCGGCAAATTTTAGCCTCGCCTGTTTACCAAAAACATCGCCTCTTGAAAAACATAAGAGGTCCAGCCTGCCCAGTGACAAAGTTCAACGGCCGCGGTACCCTAACCGTGCGAAGGTAGCATAATCACTTGTCCTTTAAATAGGGACTAGTATCAACGGCATCACGAGGGCTATACTGTCTCCTTTCTCCAATCAGTGAAACTGATCTCCCCGTGAAGAAGCGGGGATTAGACTATAAGACGAGAAGACCCCATGGAGCTTTAAACTCATCATACACCTTTATGACCTCACACCAACTGACCAAAAAGACCTGTATGCTAGTTTTAGGTTGGGGGGACCACGGAGTATAATTTAACCTCCACAACAAATGGGCTAATACCCTTATCCACGAGATACACCTCTAAGAATTACTAAACTAATGTTTAATGACCCAATAATTTGATCAATGAACCAAGTTACCCTGGGGATAACAGCGCAATCTACTTCAAGAGCCCCTATCGACAAGTAGGTTTACGACCTCGATGTTGGATCAGGGTATCCTAGTGGTGCAGCCGCTACTAACGGTTCGTTTGTTCAACGATTAAAACCCTACGTGATCTGAGTTCAGACCGGAGTAATCCAGGTCGGTTTCTATCTATAAAGTGCTTCCCCTAGTACGAAAGGACCGGGGCAACATGGCCAATGTTTTAAACAAGCCATATTCTTCCACTAATGAAATAATCTTAATTAGCTAAGATCTAAAACCTCCCCCTAAACAAGGGTAGTTAGTATGGCAGAACTCGGTTATGCAAAAGATCTAAGTCCTTTCAATCGGGGGTTCAAGTCCCCCTACTAACTGTGAAACTTTTACTCATACACCTCTTACCACTACTCTATATTGCCCCCATCCTTCTGGCAGTAGCATTTCTAACACTAATTGAACGGAAAATTTTAGGCTATATACAACATCGAAAAGGCCCCAATGTAGTCGGACCATTTGGACTTTTACAACCAATTGCCGATGGCGTAAAATTATTTATTAAAGAACCAGTTCGCCCATCAACATCTTCACAAATTTTGTTTATCCTAGCCCCCACCCTTGCTCTAACCCTTGCTATAATTATATGAACCCCTTTCCCCCTCCCAATCCCCTATTCCAACCTAAACCTCAGTATTTTATTTATTCTCGCCATTTCCAGCCTAACCGTTTATACAATTCTGGGCTCCGGATGGGCCTCCAATTCTAAATATGCCTTAATTGGTGCCCTTCGAGCCGTTGCTCAAACTATCTCTTATGAAGTAACCTTAGCCCTTATTATCCTTTGTACTATTTTCCTGGCAGGCGGATTTACTCTCTCCGCTTTTAATACTTCACAAGAATTTACATGATTCGTTTTACCTCTTTGACCACTGTTTCTTATATGATTCGTTTCTACCCTCGCCGAAACTAACCGAGCCCCATTTGACCTCACAGAGGGCGAGTCAGAGCTAGTTTCAGGCTTCAATGTTGAATACGCGGGGGGGCCTTTCGCCTTATTCTTCCTGGCAGAATACGCTAACATCTTAATAATGAATACCCTTTCAACTATCATCTTCCTGGGCTCCTATAATTTATCATTAGCCTTAACCACAATAATACTTATAATTAAAGCTTCAATTTTATCTCTGTGCTTTTTATGAATCCGAGCTTCATACCCACGATTCCGCTACGACCAGCTTATACATCTTGTATGAAAAAATTTTCTTCCACTAACTTTGGCTATAGTTATCCTTTATATTTCTATACCGGTTTCCCTCCTCTTTACCCCCCCACTGCCCTGGAAGCGTGCCTGAAAGCTAAGGACCTCCTTGATAGGGAGGCTCATAGGGGTTCAAACCCCCTCACTTCCTCTAAAGAAATAGGAATTGAACCTATACCTAAGAGATCAAAACCCTTTGTACTTCCTTTATACTACTCCTTAGTAAGGTAAGCTAAATAAGCTCTTGGGCCCATACCCCAATAATGTTGGTTAAAATCCTTCCTTTACTAATTAATCCTCTTGCCCTGACAATTTTTCTACTTAGCCTCGCTATCGGAACTACTATTACCCTATCGAGCTTCCACTGACTCCTTGCCTGAGTTGGCTTAGAAATTAATACTCTCGCTATTATCCCCCTTATAACAAAAACCCCTCATCCGCGAGCCATTGAAGCTGCCACAAAATATTTCCTAACCCAAGCCGCAGCCTCCGCCTTAGTCTTATTCTCAAGTCTTATTAGTGCATGACAAACTGGAGAATGAAATCTCAACTCCCTCACAGACTTACCAATAAATGTTTTATCTATCGCCCTCATGATAAAGCTCGGCCTAGCCCCCTTACACTTCTGAATGCCTGAAGTCCTCCAAGGAATTTCTCTCCCCACAGGACTTATTCTATCGACTTGACAAAAAATTGCCCCAATAGCTCTTCTACTTCAGACCTCCCACCTAATTAATCTTAATTTAACTATCGCCCTAGGTCTCACCTCTATTTTAATTGGAGGGTGAGGAGGTATTGGCCAAACTCAACTTCGAAAAATTATAGCCTTCTCCTCTATCGGCCACCTCGGTTGAATTATTATTGTTTTAAAATTCGACCCTCAGCTTTCCCTCTTTAGCTTCATACTGTATATTATTATAACAGCCGCCATATTTTTATCTTTAACTACAATTTCTGCTACAAAAATACTAGAAATCTCAACCTCCTGATCTAAAACCCCCACCCTTACCACAACGACAATGCTTATTTTATTATCTTTGGCGGGCCTCCCGCCCCTTACAGGATTCGCCCCTAAACTCTTAATCACCTTAGAATTAATTAAACAAAGCGCAACCCTACTTGCTGCAACAATTATATTCATTTCCCTATTAGCCCTCTTTTTTTACTTACGCTTGACATACATCGTTACCCTAACCCTCTCCCCCAATACCCCCAATTCACTACTCACCTGACGAACCACCTCTACATCATACTTAATAACCGCTATCGTAAATACTATAGCCCTCATTCTCCTTCCCATCACCCCAACTCTACTACTCTTATAGAAACTTAGGCTAGCGTAGACCAAAGGCCTTCAAAGCCTTAAGCGAAGGTTAAATTCCTTCAGTTTCTGTAGGACTTGCAGGATATTAACCTACATCTCCTGAATGCAACTCAGACTCTTTAAACTAAGATAAAGCCCTCTAGAATGACAGGCCTCGATCCTGCAATATTTTAGTTAACAGCTAAACACTCTATCCAGCGAGCTTCATTCTACTTCTCCCGTCTATGAAAAAAACGGGAGAAGCCCCGGCAGGAATTAAACTGCGTTTCGAGGTTTGCAACCTCACGTGCTGACACCCCAGGGCCTGGTAAAGAGAGGACTCAAACCTCTGTACTCGAAGCTACAATTCGCCACCTACTCGGCCACTTTACCTGTGATATTCACCCGTTGATTTTTCTCTACCAATCATAAAGATATTGGAACCCTTTATTTAATCTTTGGCGCCTGGGCCGGGATAGTCGGAACAGCTCTAAGTCTGCTTATTCGCGCAGAATTAAGTCAACCGGGAACACTCCTCGGCGATGATCAAATTTATAACGTTATTGTTACTGCTCATGCATTTGTTATAATCTTCTTTATGGTTATGCCAATTTTAATCGGGGGTTTTGGTAATTGACTAATCCCCCTAATAATCGGAGCCCCTGACATAGCATTCCCCCGAATAAACAATATAAGCTTCTGACTCTTACCCCCATCCTTCTTCCTCCTTCTAGCCTCTTCTACAGTAGAAGCTGGAGCTGGTACAGGTTGAACAGTTTATCCACCCTTAGCCGGAAATCTAGCCCATGCAGGCCCCTCAGTAGATTTAGCTATTTTCTCACTACACCTAGCTGGTGTTTCATCTATCTTGGGGGCTATTAATTTTATTACCACAATCATTAATATAAAACCCTCATCAACTACACAATATCAAACACCCCTTTTTGTCTGATCCGTACTAATTACTGCAGTCCTGCTTCTCTTATCACTCCCAGTTTTAGCTGCCGGAATCACTATACTCCTGACTGACCGCAATTTAAACACCACCTTTTTTGACCCTGCAGGAGGCGGTGATCCAGTTCTATACCAACACTTATTCTGATTTTTCGGACACCCCGAAGTTTATATTCTTATTTTACCAGGATTTGGCATCATCTCCCATGTAGTAGCCTACTACTCCAATAAAAAAGAACCTTTCGGGTATATGGGCATGGTCTGAGCAATGCTATCAATCGGCCTTCTAGGCTTCATTGTTTGAGCCCACCACATATTTACAACAGACCTCAATGTTGATACACGAGCCTATTTTACATCTGCTACAATAATTATCGCCATCCCCACTGGAGTTAAAGTTTTTAGTTGACTAGCCACAATGCATGGAGGTATTATTAAATGAGACGCCCCCATACTTTGAGCCTTAGGATTTATTTTCCTATTTACAGTAGGGGGACTTACTGGCATTGTCTTAGCCAACTCCTCTATCGATATCGTACTACATGATACATATTATGTAGTCGCCCACTTTCATTACGTCCTATCTATAGGAGCAGTTTTTGCCATCATGGCAGGATTCGTTCATTGATTCCCCCTATTCACGGGCTTTACTCTCCACAACCTCTGAGCTAAAATTCACTTTATCGTAATATTCACCGGGGTCAACCTCACATTCTTCCCGCAACATTTCTTAGGCCTAGCTGGAATGCCTCGCCGCTATTCAGACTATCCTGATGCCTACACCCTTTGAAATACTGTCTCTTCTATCGGCTCACTAATCTCCCTTGTTGCCGTAGTGATGATAATGTTTATTATTTGAGAAGCTTTTGCTGCCAAACGCCTCTTTGCGGGAGCAGAACTAACCTCAACTAATATTGAATGACTGCTGGGATTTCCACCTCATTATCATACATTTGAAGAGTCAACCTTCTCCATTAAACTGGCACGAGAAAGGAGGGAATTGAACCCCCGTACCCTGGTTTCAAGCCAGACACATAGCCTCTCTGTCACTTCCTTTGAGGAGTTAGTTAAATATAACACTGCCTTGTCAAGACAGAATTACTAGTTAAACTCTTGTACCCCTCTATGGCACATCCCACCCAACTCGGCTTCCAAGACGCAGCCTCCCCTATTATAGAAGAACTACTCCACTTTCATGATCACGCCCTTATAGCAGTACTATTAATTAGTATGCTTGTCTTATATATCATTTCCGTTTTAATAACTACTAAACTCTCTAGCACTAACACAATTGACGCTCAAGAAATCGAGATGGTCTGAACAATTATACCTGCTATTATCCTCATTGTAATTGCTCTCCCATCTCTACGTATCCTTTACTTAATGGACGAAATCAGTAACCCAGACATAACCGTAAAGACAATCGGACATCAATGATATTGAAGCTATGAATACTCCGACTTTACCGGTTTAAACTTCGACTCTTACATAATCCCAACTAAAGACTTGGAACCGGGTCACTTTCGCCTGCTAGAAGTAGATAACCGAATAGTTACTCCCATCGGAACAGCTGCACGAATTCTTATCACCGCCGAAGATGTCCTCCACTCCTGAGCTGTCCCTGCCCTAGGTGTAAAATCAGATGCAATCCCGGGACGACTTAACCAAACTTCCTTTCTTATCGCCCACCCGGGAGTTTATTATGGACAATGCTCCGAAATCTGTGGGGCAAATCACAGCTTCATACCTATTGTAGTAGAGGCCCTACCAATTATAAACTTCCTAAACTGAATTAGTACTACTCAAAACGCCTCATTAAGAAGCTATAGGTTAGCAACAGCCTTTTAAGCTGTAGATAGGTGACTCCGACCACCCTTAGTGATATGCCCCAGCTTAACCCTGTTCCATGACTTTATTATCTCCTTCTCGTCTGATTAATCTTTATCCTTCTAGCCCCCGCTAAAATTTTAAGCCATACTAATCTTAATGAGCCAAATTCTAAAAATACTAAAACACATAAATTTATGTGAACTTGACCATGATAACAGACTTATTTAGCCAATTTGCCTCAACAACTTCATTTGGTACCCCCATTATCCTCGTAGCTATATTAGTCCCATGATTATTATTCCCTACACCTTCACCTAAATGAGTAAATAATCGTCTTTTAACCTTCCAAAGCTGATTTTTAAATCTGTTTACCAAACAACTTCTCCTACCCCTGAATACGCCAGCCCACAAATGAGCTTTCCTCCTAGCCTCTTTAATAGTATTTCTTCTCAGCATAAATCTCCTGGGATTATTACCCTATACATTCACCCCAACAACCCAACTATCAATTAATTTAGGATTAGCCGTACCACTTTGACTCGCAACTGTTCTTACTGGTTTCCGCAACCAATTTAACCACTCTCTCGCACATTTCCTCCCAGAAGGTACTCCGGCCCCTTTAATCCCTGTTTTAATTCTAATCGAAACCATCAGCCTTTTTATTCGACCTTTAGCCCTAGGAGTCCGACTTACCGCCAACCTCACTGCCGGACACCTACTTATTCATCTAATTTCATCAGCTGTATCTACGTTATTCTCCTTATCTATCGCAGCCTCTTTATTGACCTTCACCGTCCTCATCCTTCTTACAATCCTAGAAATCGCAGTTGCCATGATCCAAGCCTATGTCTTTATTCTTCTTTTAAGCCTGTATCTACAAGAAAATACTTATGGCCCACCAAGCTCACGCCTTTCACATAGTTGACCCCAGCCCTTGACCTCTCACAGGAGCCGCCGCCGCTTTTCTAGTAACGTCAGGCCTTGCCGCATGATTTCATTTTAACACTTTCACTATCTTAGCCCTAGGACTAACCTTAATGCTATTGACTATATATCAATGATGACGAGATGTCGTTCGGGAAGGTACCTTCCAAGGCCATCACACCCCACCAGTACAAAAAGGCCTTCGTTATGGCATAATTTTATTTATTACCTCTGAAGTATTCTTCTTCGTCGGCTTTTTCTGAGCATTCTATAACGCCAGTCTTGCCCCAACCCCAGACGTAGGAGAATGCTGACCACCAACAGGAATTATTCCATTTAACCCATTTGAAATCCCCCTTCTTAACACAGCAGTCCTACTAGCATCAGGTGTTTCCGTTACATGAGCCCATCACAGTATTATACAAGCTGACCGTAAGGGGACTCTTCAAGCCCTTACCATTACAGTTACCCTCGGCCTTTACTTTACTCTTCTCCAAGCTATGGAATATTATGAAGCCCCCTTTACAATTGCAGATGGAATTTATGGTACTACCTTCTTTGTAGCTACAGGCTTTCACGGCCTACATGTAATTATCGGCTCAATCTTCCTTATTACATGCCTCCTGCGTCAATTATTCTTCCACTTTACTTCACAACACCATTTTGGCTTTGAGGCCGCCGCATGATACTGACACTTCGTAGACGTTGTTTGACTTTTCCTTTATGTTTCAATTTACTGATGAGGTTCATATTTTCTTAGTATAACAGTATAGATGACTTCCAATCACCTGGTCTTGGTTAAACTCCGAGAGAAAATAATGCTAATGTTCTTCTCCATCGCCTCCCTCTTGTCAGTAATTTTGGCCCTTCTTAGTTTCTGACTCCCCCTAATTACACCTGATACAGAAAAACTCTCTCCCTATGAATGCGGCTTTGATCCCCTCGGATCCGCTCGCCTCCCTTATTCTATGCGATTCTTTCTAGTGGCTATTCTTTTTCTCCTATTTGACCTTGAAATTGCTCTACTCCTCCCAACCCCATGAGCTACCCAACTTATAAACCCCACCATAAGCATCATTTGAGCTTCCGTTATTGTTGTACTCCTAACCCTCGGATTTATTTATGAGTGACTACAAGGAGGCCTCGAATGAGCTGAGTGGGGTCCTAGTCCAAGAAAGACAGTTGATTTCGACTCAACTAATTATGGTTTAAATCCATAGCGCCCCTGTGACTATTCTTTTAATTATAATATTCTCTATCGTTCTTGCAGGCTTATCCTTCCATCGTATACACCTCTTGTCAGCCCTTTTATGCTTGGAAGGCATAATACTTACCATTTTTATTGGTCTCAGTTTATGACCTAATCAATTATCAATTAGTCCTTTAATAACTCCCCTAATTATACTGACTCTGTCAGCCTGTGAAGCAGCACTAGGCCTCTCTCTGATAATTGCTACAGCCCGCTCTCATGGCACCGACAATCTCAAAACCTTAAACCTCCTACAATGTTAATAATTATTTCTGCCTGAATCTCATTATTCCCCACTATCATCCTCTCCCCTCAAAAACATCTATGAACCTTGGTAACCAGCCAAGGCTTCTTCCTTACATTTTTTTCTCTCGCATGAATTTTTCTCCAGGACTTTAATTTTGCTAACTCCCTTTTCCTTATCGATAAAATTTCTGGCCCTCTAGCCATCTTAACCTGCTGACTATTCCCATTAACCATTCTAGCGAGCCAAAGTAAAATATGTCTTGAACCAATCACTCGCCAACGAACTTATATCGCAAACATTACCTTCTTGCAACTCACCACCCTTTTAGCCTTCACAACCCCCGACTTAATATTATTTTTTATCTTCTTTGAAGCTTCCTTAGTGCCTACTATAGTTGTTATTACCCGGTGAGGCGCTCAAGAACGACGACTGGAAGCCGGCATATACTTGGCATTTTATACTATACTAGGAGCTGTTCCTCTTATAATTTGGATTACTAAATTTTATTCGACTCATGGTTCTTTACTCCCATCTCTGACACACACCTTGCACGTAACCCAAGCTTTAACTAGCTATCCCGGCCTCTTTTGAGCCACCTATAATGCAGCATTCTTAATTAAACTGCCCATCTACTGTCTCCATCTATGACTCCCTAAAGCCCATGTTGAAGCACCAATTGCAGGCTCTATAATCTTAGCTGGGACCCTTCTTAAACTTGGAGGCTACGGAATCCTCCGAACATCCCCCCTACTTCAAGAGAATAACCTAAACCAAACACTATTTATTATACTCATTGCTATTCTCGGTATCTTAGCTACTGCACTCCTCTGTCTTCGACAAACGGACCTAAAATCACTTATTGCTATATCATCTGTTAGTCATATAAACCTTGTAGTCGCCGCTGCCCTAATCTCCTCCCCATGAAGCTACTCGGGAGCAATAGCAATAATAATTGCCCACGGCCTCACCTCCTCAGCCCTCTTTTGCCTCGCTAACACCTCTTATGAACGCACAAACAGCCGCACTATAATTCTACTCCGAGGAACATTAACAATTTTCCCTCTTGCTGGGGCATGATGATTAATTATTATATTACTTAATATAGCTCTCCCTCCTACAATTAACTTTGCGGCAGAAGTTCTTATCATAGTCTCACTCTATAACTGATCTCCTGTTGCCTTCTTAATTGTTGCCCTAAATCTCATCTTCACAACTGCCTATACTTTATATGTTCTCTGGTCCACACAACGAGGCCCACTCCCTAATCATATTAAAACCCTCTTCCCCTATCAAATTCGTGAACACCTCCTATTCTTTTTACATATCTTACCGGGCCTACTTCTCATCCTTAATCCAGAATTTATTTTTTGCGAATATAGTTTAATAAAAACATTAGATTGTGATTCTAATAATAAGGGTTAAAACCCCTTTATTCACCGAGCTTGCCTGGCGTAGTGAGAACTGCTAATTCCTCACAACCATGGTTCGATTCCATGGTTTGCTCAACAATGACTCCGTCCAACCTAGTGGCTCTCTCTACTACTATACTCACTATCGTGCTTATCTTGCAATCAATTTCTAACGCCCAAACAAAAAATTTCCATTTACACGCTAAAAATACAGTAAAAACAGCCTTCTTCCTCTCCCTAGCCCCACTGTTCCTCTTTCTCTCTGACATTAACGCAGCCTCATCAGCCAGCATGACATGATTCAGTCTTGGAGCCTTTAACCTTTCCTTTACTACACAATTTGATTTATACGCCCTCCTATTCCTTCCTGTTGCCTTCCTAGTAACATGAAGCATTTTAGAGTTTTCTACTTGATACATACAAGCCGATCCAAATATTGATCAATTCTTTAAATACCTCTTAATTTTTCTTATTGCTATGGTTATTCTGGTCTGCTCGGGTAATCTTTTCTTTCTATTCATCGGCTGAGAAGGAGTAGGAATTATGTCCTTCTTGTTAATCGGCTGATATCACGCCCGCACAGATGCTGCCACTGCAGCTCTTCAAGCTGTTCTTTATAATCGTGCAGGAGATATCGGATTCTTAATAGCTTTTTGCTGACTAATGATAAATGCTCAATCAGTGGACCTCCCATATATCCTTTCTATATCCCCCTCCACCTTACTTCTAGTTGCATTTATTACCGCCGCAGCAAGTAAATCCGCTCAATTCGGCTTTCACCCATGACTTGCTTCAGCAATAGAGGGCCCAACACCGGTATCTGCTCTATTACACTCGAGCACTATAGTAGTAGCTGGCATTTTTCTCCTCATTCGTGTACACCCCCTTATTTCACAAAATTCAACAGCTTTAACAATCTGTCTTTGCCTGGGAGCTATTTCAACATTCTTCGCCGCCACCTATGCCTTAGCTCAAAATGATGTCAAGAAAATTATTGCCTACTCCACTTCCAGTCAACTCGGATTAATAATAGTTGCTATCGGACTTAACCTTCCTTATTTAGCCTTCTTTCACATCTGCACCCACGCATTCTTTAAAGCCATACTATTTTTATGCTCTGGCCTCATTATTCACTCTATTAACGACGAACAAGATATCCGAAAAATGGGAGGCCTTCAACATGCACTCCCAATAACAACTACATGCCTCTCTATCGGAAGCTTTGCTCTTATAGGAACGCCATTCCTCGCCGGTTTCTACTCCAAAGACGCTATTATTGAAGCAGCAAGCACATCTTATGTAAATTCTATAGCCCTCCTTTTGACACTGGTTGCTACCGCTTTCACCGCAGTCTATAATATGCGCTTAATTTATTTTGCCTCTATAATACAACCCCGAGTAAACCCTGTCCTTTTATGTGATGAAAATGACAGTCGAGTTTTAAACCCATTAACACGCCTCGCCATCGGCTCAATCCTAGCAGGACTATTAATTTTTAAAACTACCTTACCTAATAATCCCTTAATTCACACTATGCCAACATACATAAAATTAACTGCCTTAATTGTAACAATTATTGCTTTCGCCATTGCTTACGACCTAACGAAGGCTTTTTGAACCATCATTCCAAAAGACTATGTGCCCTCCAAAGAATACGACCCTACATTTTATAATCAAGTATTTCACCGCACTATCACCACTGTCACCCTTAATACAGCCTGACARCTTATTTCACATGTTCTAGAATCAATTTTACTGAAAAAAATCGGACCCTCCTTTGTAGAAGAGATACAAATAACCCCCATCCGACTAATCCGAGTTACCCAAACCGCCCGAATCAAAACCTATCTCTCTGTCCTTTTTATTACCCTTTTCTTTGTAGTTATTATTTTAAAACTTCTAAGAACTGCTTTTTTTAACCGAGATCTGCCACACATCTTAACAGGACTGAGGCCCCAACAATATTTTACTTAAACACCCCCCGATATTCGACCAACAATTCTTATTTACATCTTTAGAACATATCTATTTAATTATTATACTGCTTCCCTATATATTTATGTGGTTAAATTTATTACCCGCATAAAACTTTTTTTCCTCTATACTACTGCCCCAACTTTAACTTCAACAGCGGTTATACTTTATTATAACTGCTCCCATTAGTTATTAGACATTCCCCACCTTACAGCCCGCAACGCCCCACTCCCCTTATGTCCTCGCACCACCTCCAAAGCTACAAATAAAGTTAGCAACAAAGCCCACCCTCCAAAAAATAGTACTCATCCCCCATCACATAAAATATTTCCAACTCCCCACCACTCACCACACCCTCCCTCTCATCCAACCCCAGAGAACAAAACTTTTACTTCACCCCGCTCCACCTGCACCCATCATAAAACTAATAATAAAAAATTATATACTACAAGATAACCAGCTACTACACGACTCCCCCACGCCTCAGGATAAGGTTCCGCCACTAAAGCAGCACAATAAGCAAATACAACTATTATCCCTCCTAAGTACACAAGAAATAATACTAAAGATAAAAAACTAACCCCCCCTTTTATTAGTACTAGACACCCAACCCCAGAACCCCCCACTAAACCCAAAGCCGCATAATACGGCGAAGGATTAGAAGCTACCGCTAAAAGTCCCATTAATAGACATAATTCTATAATCATTATTTCTGCTAGGGCTTTAACCTAGACTTATAGCTTGAAAAACTACCGTTGTATTCAACTACAAAAACTTATGGCTCCCACAATACGAAAATCACATCCTCTCCTCAAAATTATTAACGGTTCATTCATTGACCTTCCTTCCCCCTCTAACATCTCTTCTTGATGAAACTTCGGTTCACTCTTAGGGGTCTGCCTAGTTGCTCAAATCGCCACCGGCTTATTTTTAGCTATACATTACACAGCAGACACCTCCCTTGCATTTTCATCTATCGCACACATCTGTCGAGATGTTAATAACGGCTGACTTCTACGAAACCTCCACGCCAACGGCGCATCATTCTTTTTTATTTGCATCTATTTTCACATCGGACGAGGCCTTTACTACGGCTCTTATCTTTATAAAGAAACATGAAATATTGGTGTAATTCTACTATTCTTAGTAATAGCAACAGCCTTTGTAGGCTATGTCCTCCCATGAGGCCAAATATCCTTCTGAGGCGCCACAGTAATCACTAACTTACTATCAGCCGCCCCCTATATTGGCTCCGACCTAGTTCAATGAATTTGAGGCGGATTCTCAGTAGACAACGCCACCCTCACCCGATTTTTTACATTTCACTTTATTCTTCCTTTCATTATCGCAGCTGCAAGTATAATCCACCTTCTCTTCCTTCATCAAACAGGATCATCTAACCCCACAGGCCTAAATTCTAATTTTGATAAAGTATCCTTTCACCCCTACTTTTCTTATAAAGACTTATTCGGCTTCACCATTATACTAGGCGCTCTGGCAGCCCTCTCAACATTTGCTCCCAACCTCCTCGGTGACCCAGATAACTTCACACCAGCCAACCCCCTGGTTACACCCCCTCACATTAAACCGGAATGATATTTCCTATTCGCCTATGCTATCCTCCGCTCAATTCCTAATAAATTGGGTGGTGTCCTTGCTCTTCTACTCTCAATTATAATTCTCTTCTTAATGCCTATTATCCACACCTCCAAGCTTCGCTCACTAATATTTCGTCCAATCGCAAAAATTTTCTTTTGAACTCTTATCGCTAACACAGCCATCCTTACATGAATTGGAGGACAACCAGTAGAAGATCCATTTATTGTCATCGGTCAAATCACATCAGGACTATACTTTATAATCTTTGTCCTCCTTATTCCTACATTAGGCCTCTTAGAGAATAAACTTCTTAAAGTTTAAAGACATAAATTTCTATCCCCTCATATTAAATACAGCATAATATGTATTATGTTTAATAATCATTCATTAATATTATATACACATTAAGTAGACCATATAAATCCCCCGTAACTATTATATAATGTATTAAACAATCTATGCTTAATAATCATTCATTAATATTATCATACACATTAAGTAGACATATAAATCTCTTTTATACTGTCTTTATAATGTAAATACACATTATTATTTATTTATACATATTACATGTACATATTACCTTTACAAATGATTATGAATGTTTAAAAGATATATTAAGCATATCTATTTACCCCTAGTAATTAATGTACACAAACATACTATGTATATCGAACATTCATTTACTTATACCAAGCTTACCATATCCACTAATAATGCAGGACTATTATTGAATAACCTGACCAAGAAAGAAATAACTATACTTATTATTGGCACCGCCCATATCATGACTACTTGATAGGACCTTCCCTTGTTATTCCCATTGCAGACCTCATTCCAGAGTGAGTCCAACTGGATCTTCCAAATTGCTCAATCCCGCCAACGTAGTGTAATGATTAACCTCTAACATGAATAATTTGATACCTGTGAAACTACATCACACACTTACCCCTTTATTGAATGCTTCATTCATATTATCAAGGTGAGACCTCACCTTGCGTTAAATCACGCAGACCCATATAACTATCTTCCTTAATCCACTACCATGGACCATCTAGTATTAAGCATTAACTGATTAATTGCAAAGAATATTCTTTTAAATAGGAATAAGCCAGTCCTCAACACTGTAAACCGACACATGACGCCTATACACCAGCCCTATCGTACCCCCGTCAACCAGCCATGGATCGGGCCTAGGGAGCTGGTTCATCTTCCAATGGACCTCGATCGTAGAGTAACAGCCCTCATCCTTCAGGAGGTAACTGACGGATGTGAATCTATGGACTCATCTCGCGTAATCGGGTCCAGAATGTGTCTTAAAAGGTATCCCTCCTATGCGTTAAATACCTGGGTACAAGCTCAGGCCACTTAATGACAGCTAGAACTACTGGTTTTTTTTTTTGGGGTCCTTTCATCAGCAACTCAAAGTGGGCCCACGGCAAAATGTCAAGATAGGGACATATAGTCCAGGTTGCCATCTATTAGCATCGTCTCTTGTATGATGCATTTTAAATAATGCTAGATTGACATAATGTTAACTCATCATAGGTTTTATCTCCCCCTTTCAATCATACGATTTTAGGCAATCTTTTTTAACGTTTTTTCGCGTTACCCCCCCCTTTCCCCCCCCACATAGCGATTTTCTGATAGTTTGCCTTAAAACCCCCCCCGAGATTAAGGTTTATGAGAATAATTGCTATGGGCCTCTACCCCCTCCCCCCCCGAATGTTGCTCACGACATACTAAAGGTATAAATTAATGCTACGCTAAAAAGTATCTGTATATTTATAATACCAACTTCATGCTATAAAATATTAACTTATATATACCTATTAAATATTAGTTTATGCTCTACATTCCCCCTATAAAAATGATATTTATTGTATATTCATACCTATTAAAAAAAATCATTTTATACATCCATTTTATATGTTCATATTTAAATAAAATATGTACCCATTTGAATTTTTTTGGACCTTATATATGAAGCATATTTTCATAAGGAAATATTTTAAATTGCCCTTATGTACCCGG